ACCAATATTATTGTTTCTTAGTGTAGATTAGAAATTGAAATGGGGCGTGGCCAAGTGGTAAGGCAACGGGTTTTGGTCCCGCCATTCGGAGGTTCGAATCCTTCCGTCCCAGTACATATCCATTTTTTTATGCTCCATTATGACTATAGAAAGAAGTAGGTCAGTGGATAGGAGTAAATCCGTATTCATTTTAATATCTGTGTCTGTTCGAATCTCATTAACAAATGATCAAGTTACATATCATATAGAAATATGTTATGGAGCCGATATATTTTCTTTGAATCCCATTTTATTTAGGTATTTCGTGTTTGGCTCTAAGTAAAAATTGGAAATCTACAGAACAATTGAGGCAGGGGTGATTTCCCCTATCACCCTTTTATTCACTTTATGATAAGAGTCGATTATTGTGAAATATTACTTAATCCCATGTTAAACAAAATCTATAATCTATAAATATATATCATCTAAAATATATAAAATGAGGAAATGTTTCGCTTATATGGTATGTATCGTTCTATTTCAATGACAATAATTTTTCGGTTTTTGTCAAAAAGATTTTTGATACCTTAAATTATTTAAATTCTATATTATAGAATATCTATAACAGTGACAACTCTTCAGTCTATCTGATAGATATGAAAAACCCTCCTTATTTTTTTGATTTTCGTAATCAGACGAAAAGAATAAAGATTCAAATCTTAACTTAGATCATTTTTTTATCCATCTCATGAAAAAAAATTGGATTTCGTTTTTCTTTTCTTTTATCTATTTAAAATTAAATCAGTGATGAGTCAATTCAAAAAGAAAGACTTATCTTCCTATGAAGATCAAACGTCATGCTTATTGTCCAATTTTCTTCAAATTAAATAATCAAATTAAATAATGATGTCTAAATAGGAAACTTTTTCAATTTCAATTAGAACTATTTTTATTAAATATTTTTAATGATTGCTTGTAAGTGGAATCTTTATTTGGTACTCAAAAAGTAGGAAATCGTTTAATCTATCCTGTTGAGTCACTTGAAGATGCAGATTCAAAAAGTTATTCGTTTATATATTTCGATTTCTTGCTATTATCTATATATTATTATCTATATATTATTTATGTATGTGAAAGATGCTGTCTTGCTAAGACTTTTTCAGAAAAATCGTTTCATATCATATATAGAAGAAAAAGCCTAGATTACGATGTCTATGTACAACTGAACCAATGACTATTCATGATTCCATAATTGAATCAATTCCATACCGGTTCCAAATTAGAGGAATATTATGGTAAAACTTCGTTTGAAACGATGTGGTAGAAAGCAACGTGCGACTTGAAGGACACGATCCGTTGTGGATTTTTCCATCCACCATTTTCGATTTATCTAAGGATGAGACTGCTCTTGGCTCGACATTGTTTGTTCTGTTACACTCGATTTTTTGTTGGGTTGTAAATAGTCCACGATGAAGCTCGAGTAGAAAAGATTAATTCATTTCTCGGGGGCAAGGATCTAGGGTTAATGCCAATTAATCGGAACAACTTCGTAAACGTATCTTCCATATATAGAAATCGAAAGGATCCAATTCGAGCAAGTTTCCAATTCAAAAGCAAGACTTGTTAGAATTTAGCAAACTTTTTCGATTCAAAGTGTATCACACGTGAATCAACTGTTCGTAGGATTCTTTGATAGAAAGAAATCAAAAGGGGGGTATGTTGCTGCCACTTTGAAAGGATTAAGAAGCACCGAAGTAATGTCTAAACCCAATGATTTAAAATAAGGATAAAGGATCTAAGAACAAGGAAAGACCTTTTTAATTGTCTCGATAGTCTCACTAATTGGATCAGACTAAAGAATCCAAATAGAATTTGAAACGAGACAAAAGACAAACAAAACAAAAGGGGTTAAAGACCACTCAATAAATGAAAGTGACTAAAGATTTTTCCTTTGAGCTATTTGAGAGTTATCCAACTTGAGTTATGAGTACGAATGATTTATTTTTCATTTTCAGGAAGGAAAAAAGACTGAAATCAGAGTCTAATTGATTTTCTAGGCCCATTTGTCATTTAATTTATTAGAATTGCATACATAGACAAAACTTCGAAGCAAATCATTTTTCTCGAGCCGTACGAGGAGAAAACTTCCTATACGGTTCTAGGGGGGGTGTTGGTCATCTACATCTATCCCAATGAGCCGTCTATCGAATCGTTGCAATTGATGTTCGATCCCGAAGAGAAGGAAAAGATCTTAGAAAAGTGGGGTTTTATGATCCAATGAAGAATCAAACTTATTTAAACGTTCCTCTTATTCTATATTTCCTTGAAAAAGGTGCTCAACCCACAGGAACTGTTCAGAATCTTTTAAAGAAAGCGGAAGTTTTTAAGTAACTTCCGTCTAATCAAACGAAATTCAATTAAAGAAAGACTGAGGGGGGGTAGCAACTTGTATATAACTTTGTATAATTTTGCTCGACTTGTTTTTTGATTTCCCCCCCCCTACTGCTGTAATTGTTTCCGT